AGCCTAAATATTATCTTATTGATGATAGTGACGATATCCATATTGATGATAGTGACGATATTGATGATGACCTTGATACGGAGCTGCTAACTATGACGAATGTGCTAACTATGTATATGACGATGACGCCGAAAATAGACCGATTTGATATCACCCTTCAATTCGAATTAGCAAAAGCAATGTCTCCTTGCATAATATGGATTCCAAACATTCATGATCTGTATGTGAATGAGTCGAATTACTTATCCCTCGGTCTATTAGAGAACTATCTCTCCAGGGATTGTGAAAGATGTTCCACTAGAAATATTCTTGTTATTGCTTCGACTCATATTCCCCAAAAAGTGGATCCCGCTCTAATAGCTCCGAATAAATTAAATACATGCATTAAGATACGAAGGCTTCTTATTCCACAACAACGAAAGCACTTTTTCATTCTTTCATATACTAGGGGATTTCACTTGGAAAAGAAAATGTTCCATACTAACGGATTCGGGTCCATAACCATGGGTTCCAATGCACGAGATCTTGTAGCACTTATCAATGAGGCCCTATCAATTAGTATTACACAGAAGAAATCAATTATAGAAACTAATACAATTAGATCCGCTCTTCATAGACAAACTTGGGATTTGCGATCCCAGGTAAGATCGGTTCAGGATCATGGGGTCTTTTTCTATCAGATAGGAAGGGCTGTTGCACAAAATGTACTTCTAAGTAATTGCCCCATAGATCCTATATCTATCTATATGAAGAAGAAATTATGTAAGGAAGGAGATTCCTATTTGTACAAATGGTACTTCAAACTTGGAACGAGCATGAAGAAATTAACGATACTTCTTTATCTTTTGAGTTGTTCTGCCGGATCGGTCGCTCAAGATCTTTGGTCTTCACCCGGATCCGGTGAAAAAAATAGGATCACTTCTTATGGATTCGTTGAGAATGATTCTGATCTAGTTCATGGCCTATTAGAAGTAGAAGGCGCTCTGGTGGGATCCTCACGGACAGAAAAGGATTGCAGCCAGTTTGATAATAATCGAGTGACATTACTTCTTCGGTCCGAACCAAGGAATCCGTTAGATATGATGCAAAATGGATCTTTTTCTATCGTTGATCAGAGATTTTTCTATGAAAAATACGAATCGGAGTTTGAAGAAGGGGAAGGGCCCCTCGACCCGCAACAGATAGCGGAGGATTTATTCAATCACATAGTTTGGGCTCCTAGAATATGGCGCCCTTGTGGCAATCTATTTGATTGTATCGAAAGGCCCACTGAAAAAGAACAAGGCTTTTTTCGAATAAGCCAATTCATTTGGGACCCTGCAGATCCATTCTTTTTCCTATTCAAAGATCAGCCCTTTGTCTCTGTGTTTTCGCGTCGAGAATTCTTTGCAGATGAAGAGATGTCAAAGGGGCTTATTACTTCCCAAACAAATCCTTCTACATCTACCCAAACAAAATCTATATCTAGACGCTGGTTCATCAAGAATACGCAAGAAAAGCACTTCGAATTGTTGATTCATCGCCAGAGATGGCTTAGAACCAATAGTTCATTATCTAATGGATCTTTCCGTTCTAATACTCCATCCGAGAGTTATCAGTATTTATCAAATCTCTTCCTATCTAACGGAACGCTATTGGATCAAATGGCAAAGACATTGTTGAGAAAGAGATGGCTTTTCCCGGATGAAATGAAATATTTGATTCATGTAACAGGGGAAAGATTTCCCATTCCTTAGCCGTAAAGATATGTGGCCATGAAAAGGGGATTAAGTGGAACAGAATTGGCCGGGTGGTAGAGTCGTGGAAACACTTGTTTATTCCATATTTTGGACCTTAGCTCCATGGAGCAATATGCTTGAAGCATGGAAGAATTGAAATCTTAGATCAAAACACTATGTATGGATGATATGAACTGCCTAAACAAGAATTCTTGAACGGTGAACAACCAGAGCCTATTACTCACTACATCAAACAATTTCCATTAATGAAACCATGGAAATCCGTCGGAAAATCAAAAATACGCATGTCCGATGAAACGGTTGTTGCTATCTGCTCCAATAACGAATCATTGGTTTAACTGAATAACTAAAGAAAATAGATAGACCTTTCTCTTCGTCTCAGGTCGATGGATCTTCTCAATTGGAAGATCTCCCATATGGATAATACATTGGATAATACATATTCCGGTTGACCGAGCCTAATTCTAATTCTTTTGTTCCGAAGCAAAGATATCCATGGAGGTGGTTCGTCCTATTCACGACCAAGAGGTACTGGATTCTCTTTCGGATAGGCCCTGAAAAGAGAAGGAAAGCTGGAATGCCAACAGGCGTCTGTCTATTCTCTAATTCACCCGACCCGATAGTACCCATTTTGGGAACGTCCAGTGCCAAAGTCACTGAATGGGTAAGTCGCCAATCCCTAAAATGTACTATGTAATGTACTTTATCCGCTGGGTTACGGGTACTGGTGGGTATTTTACTAGAGGTTTCTATCAATCTAC